AATTGTAATAGTGTAATAAATGATACACAGATTTTAAATTAGTGGATGGGTGGCCAGTAGGCTTTGCTCTTTTTTAGAGTGTTGCTAGAGCTTATAGAAAAGTCAGGACTAAAGTTTTGAGTTTATAAAATATTTTAATTCTTTAGGATTATGCCTTTAGTAATTTGCATTGGCGCTTGTGATATTGCAATATTATATATACACAAATTAAATAAGCAATAAAATTTTTAAGAGGGAAAAACTAGTAAAATTTGCTCTGTTTCCGGGGGGTTTGCAGACACAATGGAATTTTACGAGTTTAAGGGGGGTGGGGGGGTTTAACCCGCAAAAACCGAGAGGGGCATTTGATAGAAAAGTTAGGAGTAAAAATTATCTCTTATGCTCTTGATATCAGTTATGCAATTCATAAAATAAAGTTTAATTACATTCATACATTTTCCATGCGGGCAAGAAAATGTTCAACCTTATTATAACATTTCTGTATGCACTCTGAAATGCCAAGTGAAAGGAAATAGAAAAAAGGAACCAGTAGCACTATAGAGTGAACGCTCGGCATGGTGGGTAACGAGGAGTATGTATTCCACCATTAACTTATGCAAGCGTCAAGGAATGATAGGGGAATGTATTCAATCTATGGCCCTGAAATAGGAACCAAATGCCAGGAATAATTCACTGTGTGCTACCCCCACGATTTTTGTCCTTGACCATCAATAAACGTGTACATTAAGAAATCAACTGATGGTGGTCTCTTACTGCATTTGACTCTGACTTGCAGAGGTGGTGAGTCCTGGTATATCTTAACCGATGAGAGTTATGATAGGGCAATTCAATATCGTCTTGTATTTTACAATTTCGGAAAGAATTAAATTAAATGGTTTTTGTCTACCTTAATTTTTATTTGATAAGTTTATGTATGAAAATTCCTACAATTTTGAAAATTTCATTAATGTAGGATTACATTATTTTAAATGGTTAAAATAAGTTAATGGGGTTAATACATACATGTATTAGCAAATACATGTATGGGTGGCAGTGTCCGGCACAAAGAATAGTTTGAATTAGAATCCTAGCTTTGGGAGTTAGGGGCGGAGGTTAAATTCCTCCTTCTTTGAGCAGTAGGGGGGAGTTTAACCCTCGACCTTCGGTTTACAAGACCGATGCTCTGAGAGCTGAGCTACTAGTGCTTATCATCCGAGGATTTTATTTTCTACTCATGCTGCAGTGGGGGAGAGGACTAGGAATAGGGAGAAGTAGAGGAGGGAGGCTACTTGACCAATAATAATAAATGGGTGTTCAACAGGTATACCTCCGATTCATGTGAGGATTGCTACGTCTGCGATTAAAAGTCAAAAGAGGATTTGGGTGAGAGGACGGAAGGTGAGGCTTCGTTGTTTAGAAGTGTGAAGGAAGGGAACAGCTATCAGAACTAGAATAGAGGCTAGAAGAGCAAGAACCCCTCCCAGCTTGTTGGGAATAGAACGAAGAATGGCGTATGCAAAGAGAAAATATCACTCGGGTTTAATGTGAGGAGGTGTTACAAGTGGGTTAGCAGGAGTGAAGTTTTCTGGGTCTCCTAATAGGTTGGGGGAGAAGAGGGCGAGGGCAATTAGTGTGGTAAGTAGGAAGGCAAAGCCTAGGAGGTCTTTATAGGAGAAGTAAGGGTGGAAAGAGATTTTGTCTGCGTCAGAGTTTAGACCAGTGGGGTTGTTGGAGCCTGTTTCGTGTAAAAAAATGAGGTGGACTAAGGTTGCTGCTGCAACGATGAAGGGAAGGAGGAAGTGGAAGGCGAAGAAGCGGGTTAGGGTGGCGTTGTCTACTGAAAATCCACCTCAGATTCATTGGACAAGGGTGTTTCCTATATAAGGGACAGCGGAGAGGAGGTTGGTAATTACGGTAGCTCCTCAGAAGGATATTTGTCCTCATGGGAGGACGTATCCGACGAAGGCGGTTATTATAACAAGTAGAAGAAGTACTACTCCAATGTTTCATGTTTCTTTGTAGAGGTAAGAGCCGTAGTATAGGCCCCGTCCGATGTGAAGGTAAATGCAGATGAAAAAGAAGGAGGCTCCGTTGGCATGTATATTGCGGATTAGTCATCCGTAGTTGACGTCTCGGCAAATGTGTGCCACGGATGAAAATGCTGTAGAGATATCGGAGGTGTAGTGTATTGCTAAAAATAGGCCAGTTATAATTTGGGCAATAAGGCAGAGGCCTAGGAGGGAGCCGAAGTTTCATCAGGCGGAGATATTAACGGGGGCGGGGAGATCTACTAATGCGTTGTTTGCAATTTTTAGTAGGGGGTGGGATTTTCGTAGGCTAGCCATTAGGGTTCTTATAGTTGAATACAACGGTGGTTTTTCAAGTCATTGGTCTAAGTTAGAGTCTTAGTAAGAATAATGTCTTATTTGATGTATGTTTTGTTGTTTGGTTTGGTGTTAGGGCTAGTGGGGGTTGCATCAAATCCGTCTCCTTATTTTGCCGCTTTGGGGTTGGTTGTAGTGGCGGGTGTGGGGTGTGGGATTTTGGTGGGTAGTGGGGGTTGTTTTTTATCTTTGGTTTTGTTTTTAATTTATCTGGGGGGAATGCTCGTTGTCTTTGCTTATTCAGCTGCGATCGCAGCTGAACCTTATCCAGAGGGGTGAGGGAGTTGACTCACTTTACGGTTAGTATTGGGTTACGTAGGGGGTTTGGGTGTTGCGTGAGGGTTGTTGGGTAAAAATTGGTATGAGGAGGATTGGGTTGGTTTTGATAGTGTAGTGGAGTTGTCCTTGTTTCGGGGAGATGTGGGGGGAGTTTCATTGATGTACTCGTCTGGGGGATGGATATTGATTGGTGGAGGGTGGGTATTATTGGTTACCCTGTTTGTTGTTTTGGAGTTAACCCGTGGATTGGGTCGAGGGGCTCTTCGGGCTGTTTAAAAAAATAGGAGGGTGAGGGTGAGTAGGGAGGTAAAGAAAAATAAGGACAAGTAAGTTTTGATTACCCCCTGTTGGATGTTGCTTGTGGTTGTGATGGGGTGAAGAATAAGAGAAAAAGCAGCTTTGGGTCCTGATTTTTCTAATCAAGTTTGGTCAACAGTTTGGGTTGCAATGGCTTGGCCAAGGGCTAGGTTGGCTCGAGGGATGAGGCGGTGAAGGATGAGGGGAAAGAATCCTAGTATATTGGAGAAGTGATGGGAGGTAAGGTTGGGGGCTAGTTTAAATTGTTTTGATGTGAGGGAGGCGAGTTCTAGTGCTATAAGCAGGCCGGAGATAGTTACGATCAGAGCTGCGATTTTTAGATAGGTGGGCATAGTTATGGTAGGTGTGTTTAATGGCAATATGTTTGAGGTAATTAGAAGTCCTGCAATAATACTTCCTCAGGCTAGGCGTTTAATGGGATTAATAACAGCGGGGTTGTTTTCGTTAATTGGTGGGAGAGGGTTGAAGCGGGGGTGTCCTATTGAGACGAAAAAGATAATTCGGAAGCTGTAGATTGCTGTAAAAGAGGTGGCAATGAGTGTGAGGATGAGGGCTCAGGCGTTTAGGTAGGATGTGTTGAGAGCTTCAATAATGGCATCTTTTGAGAAAAAGCCTGCTAGGAAGGGGGTGCCTGTTAAGGCTAAGCTTCCGATAGTGAGGCAAGAAGAGGTAAAGGGGGCTAGGTGGTGCATTCCCCCTATTTTGCGGATGTCTTGTTCATCGTTTAGGCTATGAATAATAGAGCCGGAGCATAGAAAGAGTATGGCTTTGAAAAAGGCGTGAGTGCAGATATGAAGGAAGGCTAGTTGTGGCTGATTAAGTCCAATGGTAACTATTATTAGGCCTAGCTGGCTTGAAGTTGAGAAAGCTACGATTTTTTTGATGTCATTTTGGGTGAGGGCGCAGATTGCAGTAAATAGGGTAGTGAGGGCCCCTAGACATAGGCAAATGGTTAGAGCGATGTCATTGTTTTCTAGTATTGGATTTAGTCGGATGAGTAGAAAGATTCCGGCTACAACTATAGTGCTTGAGTGTAATAGGGCAGAGACTGGTGTGGGCCCTTCTATGGCGGAAGGAAGTCAGGGGTGAAGGCCGAATTGGGCAGATTTCCCTGTAGCGGCGAGGATGAGTCCTAGGAGGGGGAGGGTAAGGTCATAGTTGTTGGAAAGAATAAACAGTTGTTGTAAATTTCATGTATTGAGGTAAGTAGCTGTTCATGCTATTATTAAGATGAGGCCGATATCACCAATGCGGTTGTATAGAACGGCTTGGAGGGCTGCTGTGTTTGCGTCTGCTCGGCCATACCATCAGCCGATTAAAAGGAAAGATATAATCCCAACACCCTCTCACCCGATAAATAGTTGAAATATGTTGTTTGCTGTAACAAGAGTGATTATTGCAATTAAAAAGATTAGAAGATATTTAAAGAATTGGTTCATTTTGGGGTCTGAGTGTATGTATCAGGATGCAAATTCTAGAATGGATCAGGTAACATAGAGGGCAGTGGGGATAAAAATACAGGAGTAGGTGTCAAATTTAAAACTGATATTAATGTCAAAGGTTAGTGTATTTATTCAGGATCAGGTTGTAATGATGGTTTCTGCGCCTTGGTCAAAAAATAGGAAGAGGGGGAAAAGGCTGACGGAGAAGGCTAGTTTAATGGCAGTTTTGGTCTTAGTTAAGGCTCAATGAGGGGGGAGGGTGTTGGGGCTAAAGGTGGTTAGTACAGGGTAAAGAAGGATAAAAAAAGTTAGTATTATGCAGGAGGAAAAGAATAGGGTGGTGGAGGTCATAGCTGCTACTTGGAGTTGCACCAAGAGTTTTTGGTTCCTAAGACCAATGGATGAGCTATTATCCTTTAGGAGCTTTGGTCGAGTGAGCCCTGGGGTTTAACCAGGGTGGCGATAGATTAGCAGTCGTCGTTGCTGTCGAGCCTCTCTCGATGAACAAGGAGTGTTAAATCCTTAAATTAGAACTGCAACCTAGTATTTAATTGTGTTCATGGGCGAAGCATTAGAGCAGCTGGTTTAGATAAGGGGTGGGTGGACAAGGGGATGTTAGCCCCTTTCTTTAGAATCACAATCTAAAATTTTGGTTAAACTATGTCTACAAGCGTTTCAGCCCCAGAGCAATTCTGGCTTTAGGATAAGTAGAAGAAGAGGTATGAGGTGAAGAGTTAGGAGTAGATGTTCTCGGGAATGAGAGGGGTCTAAGGAGATTAGGTGGTTTGGAAGGGGTCCTCGTTGGGTGGAGAGGAATATGAAAAGGGAGTAGGCTGCGGTAATTAGTGTGCCTAATCCTGTTATGATTAATGTTCATATAGATCAATTAAATAAGGATACGATGATTATTAGTTCTCCTATGAGGTTTGGAAGAGGGGGTAGAGCCAGGTTGGCGAGGGTCATGGAGAATCATCAAATAGCTGTTAGGGGAAGGACCGTTTGTAATCCTCGGGCTAGGAGTATGGTGCGGCTGTGAAGTCGCTCATAATTGGTGTTAGCAAGACAGAAGAGGGCTGAAGATGTTAGGCCGTGGGCAATTATGAGAATTAAGGAGCCTGTAAAGGCCCAGGGGGTTTGAATTAGGATGCCGGCTGCTACCAGGCCCATATGACTAACGGAAGAGTAAGCAATGAGGGCTTTTAGGTCTGTTTGTCGTAAGCAGATTGATCCAGTTATGATTACACCTCAAAGTGCTAAAGCGATAAAGGGGTAGCTTAGTTCTTTAGTGAGGGGGTCTAGAATTACTAGAATACGTATTATTCCGTATCCCCCTAGCTTCAGAAGGACGGCTGCAAGGACTATGGATCCTGCGATAGGGGCTTCGACGTGGGCTTTAGGAAGTCAGAGGTGGGCTCCGTAAAGGGGTATTTTGACCAGAAATGCCAGGAGGCAGGCTATTCATCATATTTTGTGGGCTCAGGGGGTTAAATGGATAGGCGGCAAATAGGGAAGGGTAAGGAATGAGAGAGTGCCTGTGGAGCTTTGCAAGAGGAGGAGGGCAATTAGAAGCGGGAGAGAGCCTGCCAGGGTGTAAAAGAGAAAGTAGGTTCCTGCATTTAGGCGTTCTATTTGATTTCCTCAGCGGGTAATAATGATGAGGGTGGGGATAAGAGTGGCTTCAAATATAATGTAAAACATAATTAGTTCAGTGGCGCTAAAGGCAAGAATTAAAAAGATTTGGAGGGATATCAGGAGGGAAATAAAGGTTCGTTGGCGATTGGTTGGTTCGAGTATAAGGTGATTTTGACTGGCGAGAATTATGAGGGGAAGTAATCAGCAGGAGAGAATGAGGAGGGGGGTGGAAATGGGGTCGGAGGCCATAATAAAGTTTAGAGATGATCACCCGGTTTCAGCAGGATTAGCTATTCAAATTAAGCTAATGGTTGCAATTGTTAAGCTGTAGAGGAGGGTCGTGGTTCAAAGGCTTTTTTTTGGAATAAGCCATGTGGAGGGTAATAGGAGGATTGATGGGAGGAGAATTTTTAGCATTGAAGGAGATTTAGGCTTTGGAGTCGGCTGGTACCATGGGTTCGGGTACTAGCTACTAGCAGGGCTAAGCCTACGCTGGCTTCGCAGGCAGAAAAGGCTAGAAGGATCATTGGTAGGGGTGCGGAGCTTATTGAGTCAAATTGGAGGGTTCAAAGGGATAGTCCAATAAACAGTGAGAGTATTAGTCCTTCTAGGCATAGGAGGGCTGATAGAATATGGGTTCGGTAGAAGGCGAGGCCTGCTAGGCCTAATATAAAGGCTGATGAGAGTGCAAAGTGAGAGGGGGTCATAAGGCAATTATGGACTTGAACCATAAGTTTTTGAGCCGAAATCAAATGTTTTTTTTAAACTAAGGGCCTATTCTGCCCATTCTAGGCCTCCTTGAATTCACTCATAGATTAGGCCAAGGGTGAGAAGGGTGAGCAATACGGTTGCTCAAATAAAGGCTAGATGGGGGTTAGTAAGCTGATTACCTCAAGGAAGGGGCAGGAGAAGAGCAATTTCTAGGTCAAATAGAAGAAATAAGATTGCTACTAGAAAAAAGCGAATTGAAAAAGGCAGTCGTGCTGATCCCAAGGGGTCAAAACCGCATTCGTAGGGTGAGAGTTTTTCGTGGTCAGGGGCCGTTAGAGGAAGTCAAAAAGCAATAATTGCTAGGAGGAGGGATAGAAGTAAGGAGATTGTAAATATGGCTGTAACGAGATTCATTATCTTTCCTTGGATTTTAACCAAGGCCGTGTGATTGGAAGTCACTTATACTAACGTTTGTACTAGAAAGATTAGGAACCTCATCAGTAGATGGAGATGTAGAGGAAGAGTCATACAACGTCGACAAAATGTCAATATCAGGCAGCGGCCTCAAAGCCAAAATGGTGATCTGATGTGAAGTGATGCAAAGTTTGTCGTAGTAGGCAAACGGCTAGAAAGGTTGAGCCAATAATTACATGTAGGCCGTGGAAGCCGGTTGCAACGAAAAAGGTTGAACCGTATACTCCGTCTGCAATTGTAAAGGGGGCTTCGTAGTATTCTATTGCTTGGAGGGCTGTAAAGTAGAAGCCTAAAAGGATGGTGAGAGAAAGTGATTGAATGGCTTGCTTTCGTTGGCCCTCTATAATGCTGTGATGGGCTCAAGTTACTGTGACTCCGGATGCTAGGAGTACAGCTGTGTTAAGGAGAGGAACTTCAAAAGGATTAAGTGCGGTGATACCGGTTGGAGGTCAGCAGCCGCCTAGTTCTGGTGTTGGGGCCAAGCTTGAGTGATAAAAAGCTCAGAAAAATCCTAAGAAGAAGAAAACTTCAGAAGTAATAAATAGAACTATACCGTATCGGAGACCTTTCTGGACAGGGGGTGTGTGGTGTCCTTGAAATGTCCCTTCTCGGATGATGTCTCGCCATCATTGGTATATTGTTAGGAGGAGGAGGACAAGGCCTAGGGATATAAGAGTCGTGGAGTGGAAATGTATCCAGATTGCTAAGCCGGATGTTATAAGAAGGGCGGCTACTGCACCTGTTAGGGGTCAGGGGCTTGGGTCTACTATGTGGTATGCATGTGCTTGATGGGCCATTAAACGTTTTCTTGCAAATATAGGCTTAACAGGAGAGCAAAAACATATGCTTGGATTATAGCAACTGCAATTTCTAAAAGGGTTAGAAGAAAGAGGAGTACTATAGTAAGGATTGCTGCTATAGGTGAGATAGATAAAAGGACTATAGCAGCTGTGGAGATTAGTTGAATTAGAAGATGGCCTGCGGTGAGGTTAGCAGTGAGTCGGACCCCCAGGGCGAGGGGGCGGATAAAAAGGCTAATTGTTTCGATAATAATTAGTACGGGGATGAGTGGTGTGGGTGTACCTTCAGGAAGTAGATGTGCTAGGGCGTGGGTGGGTTGAGTTTTTATGCCGAGAACGACAGTAGCCAGTCAGATTGGGATAGCAAATCCTATGTTTATGGATAGTTGTGTAGTTGGGGTGAAAGTATATGGGAGGAGGCCTATTGTATTTAATGTAATAAGAAATACTATTAAGGATGCTAGTAGAAGTGCCCATTTGTGTCCAGGGATGTTAATAGGAAAAAATATTTGTTGTGTGAAGTTGCTTAAAAATCAGTTTTGGAGGGAAAGGAGTCGGTTACTTGTTCAGCGGGTCGCTTGGTGGGGAAAAAAGAGTCAGGGGAGGCTCAGGGCGATGATTATCAGCGGAATTCAGATGGTGATGGGGCTTTGGAATTGATCAAATAGGCTTAGGATCATGGTCAGTTTCAGAATTCTGTTTTTGACTTTTGTTTCGCTTGGGGGGAAAGACTTTCTGGGAAAGTGTGTGTCAATACTTTTGGGACAACAATTAAGGAGAAAGCCACTCAAGAAAATAGAAGGTAGGTGAATCAGGGGGAGGGGTTTAATTGTGGCATATCGCTTGGGGTGGTTGGGAGGCACCATTTTTAGCTTAAAAGGCTAATGCTAGACCCTATTTAGCTTCCTAGCGAAGCATCTTCAAGTATTATTGAGGATCAGTTTTCAAAATGTTCGAGAGGGACTGCTTCAACTACAATGGGTATAAAGCTGTGATTTGCTCCGCAAATCTCTGAGCATTGACCGTAGAATACTCCGGGGCGTGAGGTGATAAAGGCTGTTTGGTTCAATCGTCCAGGGACAGCGTCTATTTTAACTCCAAGGCATGGGACTGCTCAGGAGTGAAGGACATCGTCGGCAGAAATTAGGACGCGGATGGGGGATTCTACGGGGATTACTATGCGGTGGTCGGCTTCTAATAGTCGGAATTGGCCAGGAGTTAGGTCTTGTGTTGGAATTATGTAAGAATCAAAGCCTAGGTCTTCATAGTCTGTATATTCGTAGCTTCAGTATCATTGGTGGCCGACTGCTTTGATTGTTAGGTGAGGGTCGCTGATTTCGTCTATTAAGTAGAGGATGCGGAGGGATGGGAGGGCAATAAGAATCAGAACTATTGCGGGAAGTAGGGTTCAGATAATTTCAATTTCTTGGGAGTCTAGGATTAGTTTGTCTGTTAGTTTTGTGACCACTATGGCTGTAATGATATAAAGAACAAGAGTGCTGATAAGGAATACAATTATAAGGGAATGGTCATGGAAGTGAAGAAGCTCTTCTATTACAGGGGAAGCTGCATCTTGGAAGCCTAATTGGGAGGGATGTGCCATTATAGGTAAGACACGTGGGTGTTTAACCCACGATTTTGCCTTGACAAGGCAATGTAATGGCATTTTACTAGTGTCTTGTAAGAAAGTGACAGAATGGTTATGTGGCTGGCTTGAAACCAGTTTATGGGGGTTCAATTCCTTCCTTTCTCGGAAGTTACTTAGTGAGGTGGTGTGTTTGTACGAAGGCAGGCTCTTCGAATGTGTGGTAGGGGGGCGGGGATCCGTGGAGTCATTCAACGTTGGTTGCAGCTAGGTGAATTGAGAGGACTTCTCGTTTTGCTGTAAAGGCTTCTCAGATAATAAATAGAAACATGATTACTGCTACAAGAGAGATGAGGGAGCCAATTGAGGAGATTGAATTTCATAGTGTGTAGGCATCTGGGTAATCAGAGTATCGGCGAGGTATACCTGCTAGTCCTAAAAAATGTTGGGGGAAGAAGGTGAGATTAACTCCGACGAATATAATTCCAAAGTGGATTTTTGTTCAAGTGCTGTGGAGTGTGTAGCCTGAGAATAATGGGAATCAGTGTACAAATCCTGCAACAATAGCGAAGACTGCACCCATTGAGAGGACGTAGTGGAAGTGGGCCACTACGTAGTAGGTGTCATGTAGTACAATATCTAAGGATGAATTTGCTAAGACAATTCCTGTGAGCCCTCCCACTGTGAAGAGGAAAATGAAGCCTAGTGCTCAGAGAAGGGGGGCTTCTCATTTAAGTGCCCCTCCATGGAGGGTGGCTAGTCAACTAAATACTTTAACTCCAGTAGGGATGGCAATAATTATTGTGGCCGACGTAAAGTAGGCACGAGTGTCTACATCTATTCCTACTGTGAACATGTGGTGGGCTCATACAATAAAGCCTAGGAGACCGATGGCTATTATAGCTCAGACTATGCCCATGTAGCCAAAGGGTTCTTTTTTACCAGCGTAGTAGGCTACAATGTGTGAGATCATCCCGAAGCCAGGTAAAATTAGAATGTATACCTCCGGGTGGCCGAAGAATCAGAACAAGTGTTGGTAAAGAATTGGGTCGCCTCCACCTGCTGGGTCGAAGAAGGTTGTGTTTAGATTGCGATCTGTAAGAAGTATGGTGATGCCTGCAGCAAGGACGGGTAGGGAGAGAAGCAAAAGTACAGCAGTGATTAGCACTGCTCACACGAATAGGGGTGTTTGATACTGGGATGCTGCAGGGGGTTTTATGTTAATGATGGTGGTGATAAAGTTAATGGCCCCTAGGATGGAAGAAATACCAGCTAGATGGAGTGAAAAAATGGTTAAGTCTACAGAAGGGCCTGCGTGGGCTAGATTGCCTGCGAGAGGGGGATAAACAGTTCATCCTGTTCCGGCGCCTGCTTCAACTCCAGAAGATGCTAAAAGAAGAAGGAATGAAGGGGGTAGAAGCCAAAAACTTATATTGTTTATTCGGGGGAAGGCCATGTCAGGCGCACCAATTATTAGTGGTACAAGTCAGTTACCAAATCCTCCGATTATAATTGGTATAACCATGAAAAAGATTATTACAAAGGCATGAGCTGTGACGATTACATTATAAATTTGGTCATCACCTAGGAGTGATCCGGGTTGGCTTAGTTCAGCTCGGATTAAAAGGCTAAGAGCTGTTCCCACCATGCCAGCTCAGGCACCAAATACGAGATAAAGGGTGCCGATGTCTTTATGATTGGTTGAGAAGAATCAACGTGTTACTACCACAGGTAAGATGGCTGAGTATTAAGCGGTGGATTGTAGACCCATGAACGGAGGTTCAAGTCCTCCTTTTACCAGAGTCCTGAGGTGATTCACGTCAGATTGCAAATCTGAAGAAGCGGCCTAATACCCGCCGGGGCTTCCCCGCCTAATTTGCTCTGCTTAGGCGGGGAAAGCTAGGCAGATGCTCTCTGGTTTGAGCGCTTAGCTGTTAACTAAGAGTTTGAAGGATCGAGGCCTTCCTGTCTAGAAAGGCTTTAGCTTAATTAAAGCGTCTGTTTTGCAAATAGAAGATGTGGGTTAGTGTCCCGTAAGTCTTATTCAGGGGCTGGGGGGCTTTCACCCCCACTTAGGGCTTTGAAGGCCCTTGGTCTAAGTATTAGCCTAAGTCCCTTCTAGGTTAAGTTATCAGGTCAAATAAGCCAGAATTGTCGGGGTTAGGGGGAGAAGGGCGATTGTTGCAGTAATAGTAAGGGCTGGAACTAGTGTGTTATGTTGGGGGTGGAATCGTCAAGGGAGTGTTCCGGGGAGGTTGTTGGGGGGTGTAGTTAGTGTTGTTGTGTAAAAGAGTCGGAGGTAAAAATAAAGACTTAGGAGGGATGAAAGGATGGCAATAAGGGCTATTAGGGTTATACCTTCTTTTACTAATTCTATAGTGATTAGTCATTTTGGTGCAAATCCTGTGAGAGGAGGTAGGCCTCCTAAGGAGAGGAGGATAAAAGGGAGGATGGCAGTAAGGGTGGGGATTTTAGCTCAGGAGGTGGATAAAGAGCTAATGTGTTTGGCACGGAGGAGTATTAGGGATAGGAATAGTGAGGTGGAAATTAGTAGGTACGTGTAAAGGGCTAGAAGGGTAAGAGGGGGTGAAATTGATAAAATGAGAATTATTCACCCTAAATGGGCGATTGAAGAGTATGCTAGGATTTTTCGAAGTTGGACTTGATTAAATCCCCCAAGTCCTCCCACAATGATGGATAAGAGGCCTAAGGTTAAAAGAATGTTTGAGTTAGTTAATGGAATTTGGTACATGAGGTAGAGGGGGGCAAGCTTTTGTCAAGTAGAAAGAATTAATGCAATTCGTAGATCTAGTGCCTGTATTACTTCAGGTAATCAGGTATGAAGGGGGGCAAGTCCAACTTTTATTGCAAGAGCTAGAATACAAAGTGCCATGGGAGTTGGATGGGATATTAGAGGAATGTTTCATGTCCCAGTTAAATATGAGTTTGAAAAAGTAGCGAATAAGAGTAATGCTGAGGCTACTGTTTGTGCAAAGAAGTATTTAGTGGCTGCTTCAACTGCTCGAGGGTAGGGGTTTTGAACTATTAGGGGGATGAGGGCTAATGTGTTAATTTCAATGCCTATTCAGGCGAGCAGTCAATGGGTGCTTGCGAAAGTTATTATTGTGCCTAATCCGAGGCTTATTAATAGGGTTGATTGTACGATTTGGGTCATTAATAAAGGATGGATTTTAACCATCGTGTTCGGGGTATGGGCCCGAAAGCTTTTTTAGCTGACTTTACTAGGAAGTAGTGTAGTGGAAGCACCAAGAGTTTTGATCTCTTCAGGTTGGGTTCAAGTCCCTTCTTTCTAAGGAATCGGAGGGGTTTGAACCCCCATAATTTACTCTATCAAAGTAATCCTTTACTTCAGGCACGAGTCCTATGGCTTATAGTTGTGGGGGTAGTCCGTAGAGGGCTATGGGGAGGGACAGATGTCAGATGACGAGGGCAATAGTTAAGGGCAAAAAATTTTTTCAGGTTAAGTGTATGAGTTGGTCGTATCGAAATCGGGGGTAAGAGGCTCGAATTCAAAGGAATACTGTTGTGAGGAAGGCAGCCTTAGTCATTAGGTTAAGTGAGGTGAGTTCTGGCAGAGTGTGGTTAAATGATGTTCCTAGAAATAGTGTGGCAGACAAGGTATTTATTAGAATAATATTGGCATACTCCGCTATGAAAAAAAGGGCGAAGGGACCCCCTGCGTATTCTACATTGAAGCCTGAAACTAGCTCGGATTCACCCTCTGTTAGGTCAAAGGGGGCTCGGTTAGTTTCGGCTAGGGTGGATACGTATCATATGGCGGCGAGAGGAAGTGCAGGGAGAATAAGTCATGTTTGTTCTTGTGCAGTGTTAAATGTTTGTAGGGTAAACCCTCCTGCAAGAAGAATAGTGCTGAGTAAAATAAGGCCTAAGCTTACTTCATACGAGATAGTTTGGGCTACGGCTCGTAAGGCACCAATTAGGGCGTATTTTGAATTTGATGCTCAGCCTGAGCCTAGAATGGAATAAACCGTTAAACTTGAGAGGGCAAGAATAAAGAGGATACCTAAATTTAGGTCGGCTATGGGGGAGGGGGTTGGGAGGGGGGCTCATAGGGTTAGTGCTAGGGTAAAAGCTAGGACTGGGGTGAGGAGAAATAAAAATGGTGAAGCTGTGGAGGGTCGGATGGGTTCTTTTGTTAGAAGTTTAAGCCCGTCGGCGAATGGTTGAAGAAGGCCGTAGGGGCCGACTACATTTGGGCCTTTGCGGTGTTGCATATATCCTAGAACTTTTCGTTCTAGAAGTGTTAGGAGGGCTACGGCTAGTATAATGAAGATAATAAAAATTAGGGGGTTTGCGATAGTGGAAAGTATGGGGGATATCATAATCTAGGAGGGGAGTTGAACCCCTGTGAGAAGGGCTTAGGCCTTCTGCATTAGCCGGACTCTGCCACCTAGACAGCCGTTGTCTTCGGGGGAGGAGGTGTGTCTTTTGCCTAATTAAGTTGTTGGCATTAGGTGGGGGAAGGGCTTATTTTAAGCATGGGCCCTTTTTCTTCGATCCTTTCGTACTAGAAGAAAACACTTCATAGATAGAAACTGACCTGGATTACTCCGGTCTGAACTCAGATCACGTAGGACTTTAATCGTTGAACAAACGAGCCCTTAATAGCGGCTGCACCATTAGGATGTCCTGATCCAACATCGAGGTCGTAAACCCCCTTGTCGATAAGGGCTCTTAAAGGGGATTGCGCTGTTATCCCTAGGGTAACTCGGTCCGTTGATCGATTAGTATCGGATCTTTAGGTCAGAGGTTCTGATTTTTTGAGCTGCGGCTCTTAGTTATGAAGATGGGTGTCTTCATTCCGCTCGGGGGTTTTTTATTTCTCCGGGGTCGCCCCAACCAAAGACATTGTAACAGGGGCCGGTTGGTTTCGTCCTTTAATTAGGGGATTTTTATATGGTCTGTTGTTGTGTCTAAAGCTCCATAGGGTCTTCTCGTCTTATGTTTTTATCCCCGCTTCTGCACGGGGAGATCAATTTCATTGACTGGGGGAAGGAGACAGTTAAGCCCTCGTTTTGCCATTCATACAGGTCTTCATTTAAAAGACAAGTGATTACGCTACCTTTGCACGGTCAAGATACCGCGGCCGTTAAAATTTTATTCACAGGGCAGGCGGGACCTCTTATAGGAGGGGGGTCAAGAGGCGATGTTTTTGGTAAACAGGCGGGGCTTAGGGTATTTTTTGCCGAGTTCCTTCTTCTCCTTTTAGTCTTTCCGGGGGGGCACACCGGTGTAGGAGTAACGGGGTTTATTTAAGGGGTTTTCTTGTTTTCTGATTTATTCTTAATTCCCTCTTGGTTTGGGGCCGTTAATTGCCGGTGGGGGGTCCGATCCGGCTTACACGTGTGCGGGGAGAGAAGTGTGCTCTCTTATTACTCATTTTAGCATAATCTCTTCTATGTATAATAGAATGGCCTGGTAGTATTGAGGGAATATAATTTTGTTATCGGAATCATAGGTTTTAGGGGTGTAGGAGCTTTAACGCTTTCTGCAGGGTGGCTGCTTTTAGGCCCACCTAAACACGCACCTGGGGATATTGTGATTATTATCCGCTCTGAAAAGTTGTGTCTTTGTTCAAAGGGGCTGTACCCCCTTTGAATAACTCTTTAATAATCTTGGGTCCGAGGTTTATTAGATGTATCATCGGGGGTGGGAGAAAAATAAAGGCTAAACTCATATTTAATTCTCAGGCAACCAGCTATAACTAGGCTCGGTAGGTCTTTCACCTCTACTCGAAGGTCTTCCCACTCTTTTGCCACAGAGACGGGTTAGCCCTAATTGTCAGGCTGCCTTGGAGTAGCTCGTCTAGTTTCGGGGGGTCAAACTAAAATTCTCTTTGCTTGGGGTGACTTGCTAAATCATGATGCAAAAGGTACGAGGGTTAATCTCTGCTTCATATTACTTTATTAGTTGTTTCATTTCTTTTTCAGCGTTCCCTTGCGGTACAATTTCTGTAGCTCTCATTTGTCCTTTTCTATCGCCTTTACTTAGGGGGAAAAATGGTTTGGTGGGGGGGGGGGGGGGAAGTTGATGGGGGTATAAATTTAAGTTATGTTAGGAGAGGAGGCTAGCTGTTGAGTTTCAGTGCGACCTGACTTGCACAGGTGACTTCTCGGTGTAAGGGAGATGCTTTTCTATCTTAGCTACGCTCTGGTTTTTCCAAGTGCACCTTCCGGTACACTTACCATGTTACGACTTGCCTCCCCTTTGTCTTTTAAGGATTTTATGAATGGGTTAAATTTTAGGCTTGGGGAGAGTGACGGGCGGTGTGTGCGCGCTTCAGGGCCGGGTTCAGCAGAACTCTCTGCTTTCTGCTTACTGCTAAATCCTCCTTCATGTGTTGTTTCATAGCACAATTCGTGTTTCCTGGGAGAGGAAATGTAGCCCATTTCTTTCCTTTTCATATGCTACACCTCGACCTGGCGTTTTGGGTTTTACCAGTTTTGCTTACTATGCTTCCTTCACAGGGTAAGCTGACGACGGCGGTATATAGGCTGGAGGAACAAGAAAAGGTGAGGTCGAACGGGGGTTATCGGTTCTAGAACAGGCTCCTCTAGGGGGGTCTAAAGCACCGCCAAGTCCTTTGGGTTTTAAGCTTATGCTCGTAGTTCCCGGGCGGGCGGGGTTGTATGGTCCCCACCAATGTTTATGGCTGTGCATAGTGGGGTTTCTAATCCCAGTTTGTTTCACAGCTTTCGTGGGGTCAAGGTAAATAAGGCCACTTTCGTGGTTGGGTTTCATGCTTCCGGGTGCGTATGACAGCCTTGGAAGAGTTTAGCCTTAGTCTAATTGCTTCTTTAACCACTCTTTACGCCGAAGACTATCAACTTGGGCCTCTCGTATAACCGCGGTGGCTGGCACGAGTTTAACCGGCCCTTGTTAGCTTTAACTAAGTCAAGTTTTCACTTATTGCTTAATGTTTATCACTGCTGAAATCCCTTGGGGGTGTGGCTGGGCAAGGTGTCATGGGCTGCTGTGCGTGCCTGATACCGGCTCCTTACCTTCTAGAAGAAGGCGGGGGGCATTTTCACTGGGGTGCGGATACTTGCATGTGTAAGTGTTGCTAAAGCTGATAGTAAAGTCAGGACCAAGCTTTTGTGCCTGTGGAACTTTGTAGGGTCCATCTTAACATCTTCAGTGTTATGCTTTACGTTAAGCTACACTAGC